GGTTTATATTTTTGGCAGTAAAAAGCATTGGACCACTCTCCGAAATCGATATCGATGCTTTGATAACTTGATTGGTGGGGCTTTTCAAGACAATTGTTTTGAGATTTTCTAATATTTCATGTACAGATTCTCTTATACCAGGTATAGTACTATATTGATGAAAAGATTTTTCTTGTTTTTCTTTCAATTGAAATGTAGCATGTGTTATACGTGTTCCTTTTATTTCTGCAAGTAGAACTCTTCGTATGGTAGTACCTAATATATTAGCCTGACCTTCCTTAAGCGACGACAGCATGAAACGACCATAATGTAAACTACGACTTTGGCGGATAAAGGAAACAGATTTCCATTCATGTTTATTGGTCATAGGTTCTATTTTACTTTGTTTAGTATTTTTAAAAAATTAAAAGTTTCATTATTGTATGGCCAACCATTGAGGGTATTATAGTTGATGCTCGAGACCAAGTGACTATTATTTCTCTCTCCCCCCCCTTTTTGATTTTTTCAAATGTTTCCGATAAATGCTTAGCTACAAACCTTTTCTTTGACTACAATTCTTTTAGAGAACCTATGAATCTATATTGTAACATTTCAATCTCTTCCCGATACTTCCCAAGGAAAATCCCCAAATGTATCCAAAATTGACGGGTTATTGTAAGCTTATCCATGCGGTTATGCACTCTTGAAAAAGGAATCAATTTTCTATCCTGGCTTTTGTGCTTTGGTGAGTTGTCCTAGATCCTTTCGATGACCTATGTTGTGTTGAAGGGATATCTATATGATCCGATCGATTGCGTAAGGCCCGCGGTAGAAATGGAACCGCGGAAAGTATAATGAATAGTTCCTTTATTCATGTCTTGTTTAGGCAGTTTATATCATCCATACATAGTGCTTTGATCTAAGATTTCAATTCATGCTTCAACAGTAGCATATGAACTAAGGTTGAAACAAGCGAGATATCCAGCAAAAATAAGAACGAAAGGGATTAATAAGAAGAACTGATCCGGTATCAATGACTCATATGAAAATAATGAAAGTGTCAAAGAAAGAAAAGGAGAAGACCCATTAAAAGAAAGAATCATTCTTTTTTCCAGACAGATGAGTCTTAATTTATTAGTTTTAGGGATATAAAAATACTCGAAATCTTATTATTTATCATATCAGAGTTCATTTCAAACGGATTTTCTCACTTATCAAAAAAGTTTTTGATTATCTTGAAAATCAATATTATAATCAAGATAATCAAAAATCTGCGATAAAAGACTTTGAATTGGAAATCCATATGAAATCGAGATTTCCAATTCAAAAAAATGAATCGAAATACAAAAAAACCGCTATACATTAATTCCATTAACTCATCTTCGTTAATGGACATTAATATATAGGTTAGCATAAGCCCGTGAATGAGCTTAGCATATTGGTCAATTTAGTTTTCGAAATGAATATTTCGAAATTTGAACATTTTCAAAATGCATCCTATAAAATAGAGAAAAATCTCTATCACGAATTTATAGAACACATAGAAAAATATGTACAATTCGAAATTGTTCGTGAAAGAATCAAATTCCACGATATAAAATCGTGGATCAAACCAAAATGAGCAAAACATAATAAAAAATATAACAAAATGATTCCATAAACCGAATAGAAATGAACATAATAGACTAACATTAATAATATTATTATATCAAATAATAATAGATAATACAATATCTAGTTAGCATAGCAATTCTAACAAAAAATCCAAAAAGAAATAAAAAAAAAAAAGAAAGCGATTGATTAGCGCAGTATCAATAAAAAAAGAAATAAGAATTTGAGAAAGTTCTTGACTAAAATCCAAAAGTTTTTATTAACAAAAAATTGGTGAATTTCTTGAGAATTTGCCTCTTGAATTCTAGATACTGGTAGGAGAAGAACCCGACTCGGTATTGGGAAAAAAGAAGGGAAGCAGAACCAAATTAAGGTGATATGGATCACCCCCTTTTCTTGTGCCAAAGGTCTGATCATTTCGAAACTGGAGCTCCATTTCTTTTCAATTTCCATTCAAGAGTTCCTATGTGTTTCCACGCCCTTTTTTTAGACCTCGAAAGAAATGGAAAAATTCCTTTTCTTAGGAACACATCAAAAAAATAGGGATAAGGGTAACCCTAACATTAACGACTTCATTCTCATTTATGAATGAGATAGTAATAGAAATACATGTCCTGACGAGACAGAATTTGTAACTTGCTATTCTCTTGTCTAGCAGGAAAAGATGGACCTCTTTAGAAAGTCCTGTTGAATCATATACTCGGGGGGGCGGGTGTGGGGCGGATGATTTCCAAACGGACTACTCATCGATTATATTATATCGAGAAGATCACCAAGATTTTGTGATCCGCTGCCAAACCTATTCCAATTCCAAGAGCTCAGACTCGGACCGTGGGGATCACCGGAATACTTCGTATCCACAGATAAGATACTCTTTATATCATTATTGATTAGATCCGAAATCTGCTAT